GCCCGGAAATAATATTCCAAAGCCTTCGTATGCTCCCCGTTGCTTGTGTGGATAAGTCCTATGTTATAGAGTATATAACTTCGATCATAGGGATCAATTTCTAGTCGCGTAGCTTCATAATAATTTTGTAAAGCTTCCGCATAATTTCCTTCGGATTGAGCCGACATCCGTTACGGTCGTTCATTTTATTAAATGAATCTCCGTTCCAAAACCGTACGTGAGACTTTCATCTCATACGGCTCCCCCCCTTCTGTGCATAGTAATAAAGGGTATAATCCATATAATTTCAAAAGGGTTGGGATATTCTCATTATGAACTGATGGGGGCTGGTGTTTTTACAAGAAATCTCTAGCCAGCCTTCCTGCAAGAGGCCCATCTTTTCTTAACACAAAAGATGTTGATGCTAGATAGAAATAAACGGTAACTCAAACAATTTCTTTGTCCTCAACGCCTTCTATTTCAGGAATTCGTTACTTCAACGATCTTCGATGGTTATACGGGTATCCAAAATACGAACGAGATGGATGTTTGTTGTCCCAACCACTCTTATTAGTCCCGATCCCAATAAAATAAGAAAAGGGTAATTATAACAAAGGTTTCGTGTTGTTGATTCCTGGGTATAGTGTAGTGCTTCTTCCTTTATGCAACCTATTAGTTATTAGTATTAGTACTAGTAAAGTAGGATTGACCTGCAATACATAAATAACCCGTAGGTTTAACCTTTCGCTCAATACTAGAATCGACAATTGAAGCATCTAAGACTGCATCAATCGTGGATACACGACAGAAGGAATTGTTCTATCTCCAAACTTCACCTTCACCAAGCGTAGGCTTATTTCAAGAATTTTTTCCTTTATCCCTAATCATACCTCTTTCTTGTAAGGATGAATGAGGGTGGTAAAGTACAAGTAAATAAAAAATTCCACACATAATGAATATAATATATAAAAAGAATCAAATCGCACCATCTCTATAATAGGTAAATGCCTCTTTTTCTCCTGAAGTTGTCGGAATTATTCGTAATAAGATATTCGCTACAATTGAAAAGGTCTTATCAATAAAATTTCCATTTATCTGAGATCTAGGCATAGTTTGCAATCCATTCTAAAAATTCTTCTTATTTCATTACCCCCCTCGGGGGAAAATGATCTCACAAACAAAGGAATTGTACAGTACGAAATCACATAAAAACAAACAAATTATAAAAAAACGAATTCTAACAAAAATGATGTCGACTTTCCACCCTAATTGTCCCAAAGGGGCGGGGATGCATAGGAAATATGGAAATCCGATTGACTGGGTTTCATTCCAATTATACCAATAAACAGAACTCTTACCTTTTTTGATAAGCTCTTACCATTTTATCTAAGTTGGATAACTATCTATTTTGTTTGAATTGAATGTATACACCAATGGAAATAAAAAAAAATCACGGACGCCTCATTAATTTGTAATAGATCTATGATATGGGGTAGCTCATGAAAAGAGTTGTTGTTGAGAAACCTAAAATAATATAACAAAGGAGTTTTCGAATTTCTATAGAACCATAGTCTAACTAAACTATAAATAGAGTCTAAACGTAATTAGAGTAACGTAATCATAGTATAAAATGGGGTTAGTTGATTCATTTCAATTCATTGGCTTAATCTAGTATAAATATAAAAAAAATGACGGGATCCTTGTCTTGACAAAATAGATATCTATTTAATTTGATTGTTAATATCTTTAACAAGAAAAATGGCATTTTTTCCTTCCCTAGAAGCTTACTTTGTTTAACGAAAAGTTTTCGATTTCGAATTGATCGGCCGTGCCCGTATTGCAATAATTCAATAATATGAATAACTCGCTATTCAATCGGTTTCTGGACCATAATCCTAAGATTATATAGGAAAGGTGGCCGAGTGGTTCAAGGCGTAGCACTGGAACTGCTATGTAGACTTTTGTTTACCGAGGGTTCGAATCCCTCTCTTTCCGAATCTTATCTTATTCTAATTCACCAACGTTATCGACCACAATCTATCTAATAACAATCGAAACCATTATATCCAATGGTAATTCTAGAGATTCTCTATTCTTTTCCTAATAACTTAGGTTGGTATGGATTAAATCCCTTCTACTTCTACTTCGGAAAAGGGGATCTAAATTGTCCGAAGATTTGTGTTTTTTTTATTTGATTAGGATCAAGTCTGACGTGAATAATATTCCACGACTAGCAACTCATTAATTTTTAAACCGACCCATTTACTATCTATTATTTGATTTACTACCCCTTTATATTGGGATGAGTCAAGAGTCAAATGTTTTGGCAATTCATCGTGGGAAACAGAATCCATAGAATTTTGAACCAGAACTTTGGATCTTTGTTCATTTCTCGTAGTAATAATATCGCGAGGTTTACAGCGATAACTTGGGATATCGACTATACGCCCATTAACTAAAACGTGTCTGTGGTTAACTAATTGTCTGGCTCCAGGAATGGTCGAGGCCATGCCCAATCGAAAAAGGATGTTATCCAAACGCATCTCAAGTAGTTGTAGTAAAACCTGACCCGTTGATCCTTTGGCTTTTCCAGCGATACGAACATATCTAAGTAATTGTCGCTCTGTTAGACCGTAATGAAAGCGCAATTTTTGTTTTTCTTCTAAACGAATACGATATTGCGATCTTTTCCCGGAACGCGGTTGACTTCTAGGACCACTCTCAGATCTAGATCTTTTACTAGTGAGTCCCGGTAAAGCCCCCAAACGGCGTATTTTTTTGAAACGAGGCCCTCGGTAACGAGACATAAAAACTCCTTATTAAAAAAAAAATGGAAAATCAAAAAAAAAATGAAAAATAGACATAATAAACAAAAATGAAGACTGAACTAAATGATAAACAAAGGCAAATCCGTGGAAGTACTGCAAAGAAGAATGAGATGAATTCTATTCCATATATAGAATATATTGTATATGTATACATAGGAAGTTAAGTGTCCCCCGCCCTATTTGTTCTGTATGGATCTAAATCCCCCATCTTTATTCATAGTTGGATGTTCCTACAACATAAGAAATCCATTATCCGTCGTTTGGAGAAAAAAGGAGGAGCTTTTTCAATATTCCTTGATCTCAAGAAGACGTTGTGATTTTCAATCATGAAAAAAATCGAACAAATAGGATAGGACAAGCCGGCTATCGGAATCGAACCGATGACCATCGCATTACAAATGCGATGCTCTAACCTCTGAGCTAAGCGGGCTCACATAAAAAGAAAAAGTGCATAGGAATTCGGAAAACACGGAGATCTTGGCTATATTCTATGCATTTTCTTCTATTCATTCTAGTAATGAAATAAAATAGATTTTTTCATTAAATGAGTTTCACTATTAAACTAGAATTCTTATTATTTTATTTTAATTTTAATTATAGTAATAATTAACTATTAACTTAATTAGAGTATGAAAAAATGGAGAAGTTTTTTATGAACAATAATATTCCTAACTATTATTAGTTCTAATAGTGATTAACTATAGATATATTAGAAGATATAGTAGATTTGTTATAACAGATTAGAAAAATTCTATAAGATTGAGTATTAATCTACTATATTTGACTATTAGGTAAATTAAATAAAGGATAAAATAAGGATAAAAATAAAGATAAAAATAGAAATAAGGTTGTAATTCAGATAATAATGAGATATTCCTACGGTTTCGTTCGGAAAGGTAGGAAATAGGACGACAAAAAAGAAGAATCTATATCGATCGTTCCAGTATTATAAACAAAACAGTGCGATAAAAATCAGAGTGGAAAAGACGTATATATACATACGGGATAGATCCATCCATATTGAATTGCGGATCTATCGTTGATAGAATCTTTTCAGATTGGTCCAAACAAATACAAATATGTGCATTGGGTCTTCCTAACGAGATGAAAGAAAATAGACAAGAAATAAAATATGAAGTAGACGCTTTATCGATATGGGGATAAGTATACTATCTAGTGAATTACGTAGGCGGAAAGGGGGATATGGCGAAATTGGTAGACGCTACGGACTTGATTAGATTGAGCCTTGGTATGGAAACCTACTAAGTGGTAACTTCCAAATTCAGAGAAACCCTGGAATAAAAAATGGGCAATCCTGAGCCAAATCCTATTTTCAGAAAACAAGAGTTCAGAAAGCGAAAAAAAAAAAAATGGATAGGTGCAGAGACTCAATGGAAGTTGTTCTAACGAATGGGGTTACCTTTACCCTTATTAATTACATTGGTAGAGGAATCCTTCTACTCCATAAAAGAAAGAATTACCCTAGATACGTACTGAAATATCAAAGATTAATCATGACCCGAATCCTTATTTTTTTTTTTTCAGAAAAATTCTAAAGTGGTTCTGAATTGATTCCAGAGGGAAGAATCGAATATTCAGTGATCAAATCATTTACTCCCGAGTATGATGGATCTTTTGAAGAACTGATTAATCGGACGAGAATAAAGATAGAGTCCCATTCTACATGTCGATACTGACAACAATGAAATTTATGGTAAGAGGAAAATCCGTCGACTTTAAAAATCGTGAGGGTTCAAGTCCCTCTATCCCCAATAAAAAGAATCCCTATTTGACTCTCTAAACGTTTATCCTCTTTCTTTTCTTAGCCAGTGATTCCAAATTTTCTATGTTTATTATTTATTCTACTCTTTCACAAATGGATCGGTCAGAAATCTTTCTCTATTCTCAAAAATCTTGTACTTGTAATAGATATTATCTACGTTAAAATATAGGGTAAAATGCCGATCCATACTATACTATGGGAAAAATTTCCATCCCATCTGTTATGGACTCACTTACAGTCCATACCATTACTCCCACATTTACATTTACAAGGTCTTCTTTTTTCTAAAAATCCAAGCAAGAAATTACAGTGCTTTTTGAATTTCTTTAATTGACATAGACCAAGCCCTTTAGTAGGATAAAAATAGTGTGTCGGGAAAGGCCGGGATAGCTCAGCTGGTAGAGCAGAGG